TCGTGTGAATTCCCCAGCGGCGAATTCAAAACTTGTGGGGCCCTATCTATTCCATCTCTCGAGCCCCGAAGAAAACCCCCCTCCCCTTCGGACTCAATATCTCTTTTGACTCTATATATGTGGGCACCTGATATCTATGAGGGTTCACCTACCCCGGTTACAGCATTCCTTTCTATTGCGCCTAAAATCTCTATTTCTGCTAATATTTCACGTGTTTCTATTTATGGTTCTTATGGAGCTACATTGCAACAAATCTTCTTTTTCTGCAGCATTGCTTCTATGATCTTAGGAGCACTGGCCGCCATGGCCCAAACGAAAGTCAAAAGACTTCTAGCTCATAGTTCAATTGGACATGTAGGTTATATTCGTACTGGTTTCTCGTGTGGAACCATAGAAGGAATTCAATCACTACTAATTGGTATCTTTATTTATGCATCAATGACGATAGATGCATTCGCCATAGTTTCAGCATTACGGCAAACCCGTGTCAAATATATAGCGGATTTGGGCGCTCTAGCCAAAACGAATCCTATTTTGGCTATTACCTTCTCCATTACTATGTTCTCATACGCAGGAATACCCCCGTTAGCCGGCTTTTTTAGCAAATTCTATTTGTTTTTCGCCGCTTTGGGTTGTGGGGCTTACTTCCTAGCCCCAGTGGGAGTAGTGACTAGCGTTATAGGTTGTTGGGCGGCCGGAAGGTTGCCACGAGTAAGTCAGTTTGGGGGACCGAAGGCAGTTCTCCGTGCACCGGACACGTAGCTTACCGAATCAGTTGCGACACGGATGGGAATGCATGCTACGAAAGATAGGGTCGAGTCTGATACATCAACCGTCTACTCAATATCCTTGTACGAGTCCACAATCACTACACGAGATGAACCTTGGTTTGGTGAATTGAAGTTGGCCTTAAGTGTAATAGGACTCCCAGTTACTGCGCGCGATCGTATACTGAGGTGCTCCCCGCCGGTTGTTGGAACGACGCGAGCCGGGCCGGGTCTCGATTCAGAAAGATGAAGGGCCCGAAAGTCTAAATAGGGGGTTACAAATTCCCCATCTCATTGGGGGCGGAAAACGAATCGACATCTCGAGGTTTAGAACCTACCTTTTCTATTTTAGTTGGGAAAGAACGGCGAAGTCCATCCGAACCGTCCAATGAAGAATAAGAGGAGAGCAAAGCGCCAATTGCGCGCGAAGCGCATGCGGAACGGGCACGGATAAAAAGAAGTGTGGAGTAGAAGCAGCCGAGCTCATTCCCTTCGCTTCCTGGGCCCAAAGCAGTGCAGTCTTTCCTCGCCAAATCAAGGATTTGGGGCTTCTTGCTACGCTACAACATAAATCCATTTTTTTTAGTAATCTATATGAATAGAAAGATAGATCCATCCATCTATCCTATCCGATTTATAGATTTGGATATCTAAGAATCGATTTCATTCAACGTTTGATTCAAAGAACTGTACTTAGCCCCCCTGCTCATGAAAGGGCTCCGCTGCAATGGATGGCAGAGGGTCCGTAGTACCCGAAGCACTGGAGTAATCCAATAGCCGGGAAGGGGCCTAGAAGTGCCTACTACTACACCACACTACACTTGGCTCTACACATTTACAAAGCTAACCCCTGTCCAGTGCCTGGCAGAGCTAAGGGGGCTTCAATCCTTACTCTTTATCCCCATCTTCGCCCAGGCTAACGGGGCCTTACTTATTCAGGGAGGAGCCTCGAAAAGCACTGTTGAGAGGAAGATCCTTGGCCCCTCTTCATTCTCTACAGGGTTCCAAACCCAACATAGGTGACAACGAGCGAGGGTCCGAAGGAGAAGAGATCAAACACGGGAATAAGAAGAAGAAATTCCTTTTTGATCATTTTGATAGAGGGGGATGGAGAAAGTGGACAAAACAGACTCGCATTTCTCATCGAAGAAATAGAGGAAAAGAATCATATTGAAAACTTTCCTAACCCACCTTCGTAGAGCCGTGTATTGTAAGTGATCCGAACCTGCCCGGAGCGCGCCTCCCATAGAGGCAAGTGAAGTTGGTGAGCCGTATGATGGGCAACTATCTCCTGCGGTTCGGAGAGGACTCAGCTGTTAGTTAGTATCCCCTTGCTTTCGGGGTGGACCCTTTCACTCTATTTTATTATATACGCTTAGCGAAAAGAATGTTTTTTGATACACCTAGGACATGGATTCTATATGAACCAATGGATCGTGACAAGTCGTTACTACTAGCAATGACTTCCTCTTTCATTACTTCATTCTTTCCATATCCCTCTCCTTTGTTCTCAGTTACTCATCAAATGGCACTCAGTTCATATCTTTAAGTTCGATCATTTACAAGGTTCAAAGAAAGGGTTCAAGAAGAGAATGCAAGGAAGCAATTGGGAGCAAAGTCAGATTAGAACACTCGAGAAAGGAAAGGTATGGCGGAAGAGATCAAACTTTCTCCATTTGTGAAAGCTCTTTTCCATCCCATTGAATTGAATGAAAGACTATCTCGACTCGACCCTTCACTACACGTCTCTTTGCTTTCTATCTCTTACAGACAGTAATAGATGAAGGTAGTCTTTCCTTATATCTTTCGTTTTTTTTCAATTAAGAGGGTGGTTTACCTGTAGGTTTGTTAAAAGTATACCCTGCACCCTTCAAAACCCACCACCAAGGGATTACTTGCCAGGCCAGTGAAGAAGGTATCTCGGAAGAAGGGGAAAGGAGGGATTGCCCTTGGGTTCTTTTCCTAAATAGGCTATTGGGATATAAGGTAGACTATCGCAGCATCTTTTCCAGCGCTGTTAAGAAAGGGGTACAAGGAGCTGTAGAAAGGGGGAAGGGAACCATTGGGCGGTCTGGTATTCCGATTAGATGAATTTATCCAATGTCTATCGGAGCGAAGACAGCCAGCCTCTGGGTTAGGTTCCTTCATAAAGGAAGATAGTGCGCCCTATAAAGAAAGGCAGGTTTAAGGCACAAACCCCTACAAGTCGCGTTTTCAGGGCCTATGGATGCCGTAGGGAGAAACTAGCCAGTACAAGAGAGATTTTTTTCTCTTTCGAGACTGACGGGGTTCGGTTCCTTTCTTTTCAATCAATCCAATCTCGCATCTCGATGAACACGCACTACAGGGAAATAAAAAAGAAGGCCTTAGATCATACGAAGATAGAACGAACTACTTGATCAAATTGAGTAGGAAGAGTGGGACTATATCTAACTAATCTAATAAAAGGGCGGTGTAGGTAAGCGAAGCGCCAAGCCTTTTTTTCGGTCTGCTCTCAGGAGCAACTAAGAGGTCAAGTTGAGATGAAGTCAATTTGATTCCTCTTTGCATCCAAAATAAAGTAAGAGTTCCGGATGTATTTTTTTAGATAAAAGAGTACGTTTTGAGCCTAGAAAAAGATAGATCTTTCCCTACCGGGTGGCGCCTTCGAAAGGACTGATCTTGGTGCTGGGGCTACTTCGGCTTTCGCTGATGCGGGAGTTGCAGTTGACTCCATTGGTGTTGAACCATGTAACAGCCACGTTAAAGAATGAAAGAGAATCAATTGAATCTATTCTTTTACTACAATAGACTAAGCACTGAAATTGAGTATGCCAGGCTATTCAATAGATGTTCCAGCCCTTCTCTTTATTAGGATGTTCTCCTTGCTTATTCTATGTGATTAGCGGGATATGTAGCTGACAAAGAATCTACTTCTCTTTCTGAAAGTCAACTCTTCCATCACCATCCATAACATGCATTGTGGTCGCGATAGAATACCTTCCTTCGTTCAATCCAACCAGTTTTCTATTTCTATTAATTTAATAAAAAGGGGGCTTTGCTGACAGATAGATGGCGCTAGCTTTCTAAAAGAGTGTGGAAGATCCTGGGTAAGGCTTTCACATCCCATTTCAGTACGTTGCCTGATTCTCTCTTCTTAGTCAGCCGGGGCTTCTTCCACTTCAAGGCCCTAAGAATGAATATCCCATCCAGTTGACGAGACACTAATGACCTAAAGTAGCCAAAGCTCATGGAAAAAGGAGTTCTTGCCGCCGGTACTGTTTTTTACTAATTCCCAAGAGCCCACAGAGAAGCGACTGGCCAGACAAATAGCTTAGTCGCAGGAAGATTCCCCAACTAAGGTACAATAGGTCTCAGGATCATCCGATCTATGAGAATCTCTCGTCGACTCAACCGATCAATAGAAGGAAGGACCACCTCTTAGAGGAGCCTCTTCTAGTTCTTGCATGACGATCCCTTCCCCTTTCTTCACATCAAGGGATAGAAAGGAATAAGATTGACGCCTGATTAGATTATTATATCGAAAGACAACTATTCTAGGAAGGTTAGCACTATCCCGAAAACAGCCTACTTGAATTGAATAAGGTAGAGTCAGATTGAAGGTGCAGATGAAGAAGAGGATGAGCTTGTAATATAGCAAGACCTAATTCCAAACCGGTTCATTCTCTTTTCTTTTTCCATCTCTTGCTTAGCTTTAAAGAGGCCTTGAAGGAGTGAAAGAGAGTAACCGTTGTTGGTGTAAACCTATCCGCTGTTGAATAAGCAGTGTTAGCAATAGACGCTCTTGTTGAAATAAAAGCTCTTGAAGGCTAAAATCCCGGGAAAAGGCTACTTTGATCGTTCAGGATGGCCCAGCTGCGCCAACTAATCGAATAGAATATCCGAAGCAGAGGAATACCAGAACGAGGCGGGAACTAAAGCACTGGCCAAAGGTTGAACCACTTAGGAGGGCACTCACTCAATAGAGACTTGCTCTTTACAATTAGCTAGCCCTCCCGGAGTTAACTCGGAACTCCATGCATTCGTTCGAACAAAAACGGACTTCTCAGCGATTGGAGGAAGGTGACCGAAACCAAGGCCCTATGACCCGATCATGCACTTTGGCCAGAACTAGACAAAAGGAGTCTTGAGCAGGGCACATTCCGATGGTCGTCTCTCTTGTGGCACAGTATCTACCCGCTCTATGTTCTTCTCAGTTAGTAAACTCGACTTGATCAATGCCAATCGGTATTG